GCTTTTTTTGGATCGAATAGACAAAACATTTTTTTTTTATTCTTTTTATATCTCTGAAATGATGAATCGAATTTTTAGGAATTCGGTGGGGAGAGAACCAGAATTGAAAATTTCGCATTTGGATTTTGAGGAGGAAGAGACAAGGGAAAAAGAGAAAAAAAACGAAGATAAAAAAGAGGAAAATGAACGTATAGCAATATCAGAAACTTGGGATAGCATTATATTTGCTCAAGCAATAAGAGGTTTTATGTTAGTAACCCAATCTTTTCTTAGAAAATACATTGTATTGCCTTCATTGATAATTGCTAAAAATATTGGCCGTATGTTATTATTCCAATTACCCGAATGGTATGAGGATTTGAAGGAATGGAATAGAGAAATGCATGTTAAATGCACCTATAATGGTGTTCAATTATCAGAAACTGAATTTCCAAAAGATTGGTTAACAGACGGTATTCAGATAAAGATTCTATTTCCTTTCTGTTTGAAACCTTGGCGAAGATCTAAAATACGATCTCATCCTAGAGATCAAATAAACAAAAAAGGAAAAAAAGATAATTTTGGTTTTTTAACAGTTTGGGGAATGGAAGCGGAACTCCCTTTTGGGAGTCCCCGAAAACGACCTTCCTTTTTTGAACCCATTTATAAAGAACTCCAAAAAAAAGTTATAAAAGTGAAAAAGAATTTCTTTCTACTTCTAAAAGTTTCAAAAGAAAAAACAAGATGGATCATTAAAATACTTCGAGTTCTAAAACGAATAATGAAGGAAATTCAAAAAGTAAACCCAATATTCTTATTTGAATTGAGCAAGGCGAAAGTATATGAAACGGCTGAAAATGGAAAAGATTCTGAAATAAATAATAAAATTATTCACAAATCAACCATTCAAATCCAATCCATGAATTGGACAAATTATTCACTCATAGAAAAAAAGATGAAAGATCTTTCTGATAGAACAATCACAATCAGGAATCAAATAGAACGAATCACAAAAGACAAGAAAAAAAAAATTCTAACTTGTGATGATAAAAGATCGAAATCACAGAAACATATTTGGCAGATATTCCAAAGAATAAATATACGATTAATACGTAAATCACATTATTTTTTTCAATCTCTTATTGAAAAAATATACATAGATATCTTGCTATGTATGATTACCATTCACAGGATCAATTTCCAACTTTTCTTTGAATCAACAAAAAAAATAATCAAAAAATCTGTTTACAACGATCAAACAAATCAGGAAGGAATTGATGAAAGAGATCAAAATACAATGAACTTTTTTTCCACTATAAAAAAGTCGTTTTCGAATACTAATATTAGTAATAGTACTAAAATGTATTATGACTTATCCTCCTTGTCCCAAGCATATGTATTTTACAAATTATCACAAACCCAATTACTTAACAAGTATCACTTGAAATCTCTACTTCAATATCAGGGGACTTATCTTTTTATTAAGGATAAAATCAAGGATTATTGTATGACACGAGGAATATTTGATTCCAATTCAAGACATAAGAAAATTCATAAGTCTGGAATGATTGACTGGGAAAACTGGTTAAAGGGGCATTATCAATACAATTTATCTCAAACCAAATGGTCGTGGTTAGTACCGCAAAAATGGCGAAATAGAATCAATATCAATCAACGTTATAGGATTCAAAATAAAGACTCAATTAAATCGGATTCATATAAAAAAGAAAAAGACCAATTAATTCATTACGTGAAACAAAATTACTATGCAGCGGATTCATTGACAAATCAAAAAGAAAAATGGAAAAAACACTACAGATATGATCTTTTGTCACATAAATATATGAACTATGGGGATAAGAAGGATTTATATATTTATGGGTCAAGATTACAAGTAAACGGGGTTCTCAAAATTCCATATAATTTCAATAAACCGAAATCCGAATCATTTTATGTATTGGTAAGTACAGCTATTAGTGATTATCTAGAAGAAGGATATATTATTGATACGCATAAAAATCTAGATAGAAAATATTTTGATTGTAGAATTCTCCATTTTTGTCTTAGAAAAAATATCGATATTGAGACCTGGACCAATACACATATCGGTACCAAAATTGAGAAAAATACTAAGACTGAAAAAAAAATCAACAACAAATTGAAAACAAAAGATATTTTTTCTCTTACGATTCATCAAAAAATCAACCCATCCAATCAAAAAAGTATTTTTTTGAATTGGATGGGAATGAATCAAGAAAGAGTTTATCGTACCATATCAAATCTAGAATCTTGGTTCTTCCCAGAATTTGTCTTACTTTTTGATGCATATAAGATTAAACCATGGATTATACCAATCAAATTACTTCTTTTTGACTTTTATTTTTATAAAAATAAAAGTCAAAATAAAAACATCAATATAAATAGAAAAAATAATCTTCAGATGATATCTGATCAAAAAAAATATCTTAAATTAGAAAATTTCAACCAACAAAAAAATGAACAACAGGACCAAGTAAATCTTGTATCAGATCTACGAAAAGAAAACAAAAAAAAAGATATTGAAGAGAATTACGCGAGATCAGACATTACCATTAAAAAAGGTAAAAAGAAAAAACAATCCAAGAAAAACAAGGAAGCAGAACTTGATTTCTTCCTTAAAAAATATTTCTTTTTTCAATTAAGATGGGATGACTCCTTGAACCAAAGAATGATCAATAATATCAAGGTATATTGTCTCTTACTTAGACTGATAAATCCAAAAGAAATTGCTATATCCTCGATTCAAAGAGGAGAGATGCATCTGGATGTAATGCTAATTCAGAAAGATCTAGCTCTTACAGAATTGATAAAAAAAGGAATATTAATTATCGAACCAATTCGTCTATCTATAAAAAGGGATGGAAAATTGATTATATATCAAACTATAAGTATTTCATTGGTCGAGAACAATAAACACCAAACTAATAGAAAATGCATAAAAAAAAGATATATTGATAAGAGGAATTTGGCTAAACCCATTGTACGATATGGGAATATGCTTGTGAATGGGGACACAAATTATTATGATTTCCTTGTTCCTGAAAATATTCTATCTCCTAGACGTCGTAGAGAATTGAGAATGTTAATTTGTTTCAATTCCCATAATTGGAATGTTACGGATAGAAATAGAAATCCATTATTTTGCAATGAAAACAACATAAGAAACTCTGGAAAATTTTTGGATGAGGACAAGCATCTTAATACAGATACAAATAAATTCATTAAATGTAAATTTGTTCTTTGGCCCAATTACCGATTAGAAGATTTAGCTTGTATGAATCGCTATTGGTTTAATACCAATAATGGCAGTCGTTTCAGTATGTCAAGGATACATATGTATCCACGATTTAGAATTATTTAATTTATTAGAATTATTTAATTTAATAGTATATTTCCTATATCATATATATCTATATTCCGTGACATTTTCGGTATATGAAAGCCGAAAGATGTACGCATGTGCTATGTTATATTTTGGTAAATGATACAGATTGAATGGTGTATCCATTCAATTGGATATAGGAATAAATAAATTAGCGGAATCCTTTTAGATAGAAAGAAATTTTTTTCTTTCGTTAATGCGGAAACATATTATCCCTTTCTATCCAAATCAAATTGAAAATTTGATTTGGATAAAATAAAGAAGTAGTATATGACTAAATCCAAATTTTTGTGTGTACTAGATTAAAATAACTGGCATAATTCTTTTTTTTTTTTTTTATTTTTCCTGATCGGAAAAATCCATGAAAAAGAAACAAAAAGGATAGAAAGATTTTTTATGGTCAAAAATTCATTCATTTCCATTATTCCACAAGAAGAAAAAAAAGAAAACAAAGGTTCTGTTGAATTTCAAGTATTCAGTTTCACCAATAAGATACGGAGACTTACTTCGCATTTGGAATTGCACAAAAAAGATTTTTTATCGCAAAGGGGTCTACGAAAAATTCTAGGAAAACGTCAACGGTTGCTGGCTTATTTGTCAACGAAAAATAGAGTACATTATAAGAAATTAATTGGTCAGTTGGATATTCGGGAGCCAAAAACTCGTTAATTTAATCGTTTGAATTTTTTTTTAGTAGTATTCGATTTTTCGTTTTGATGAGCCTCGTTTTTAGGAATTCATGGAATAATGAATTAAGGAAGAAAAGATATGACAGTACCGGTTACAAGAAAAGATCTCATGATAGTCAATATGGGGCCTCACCACCCATCAATGCATGGTGTTCTTCGACTAATCGTTACTCTCGATGGTGAAGATGTTATTGACTGTGAGCCCATATTGGGCTATTTACACAGAGGAATGGAAAAAATAGCGGAAAATCGAACAATTATACAATATCTACCTTATGTAACACGATGGGATTATTTAGCTACTATGTTCACAGAGGCAATAACCGTAAATGCACCAGAACAATTGGAAAATGTTCAAGTACCTCAAAGAGCTAGCTATATCAGAGTAATTATGCTGGAATTGAGCCGTATAGCTTCTCATTTGTTATGGCTTGGACCTTTTATGGCAGATATCGGTGCACAGACTCCCTTTTTCTATATTTTCAGAGAAAGAGAATTGATATATGATCTATTCGAAGCCGCCACTGGTATGCGAATGATGCATAATTATTTCCGTATCGGAGGAGTAGCTGCTGATCTACCTTATGGATGGATAGATAAATGTTTGGATTTCTGCGATTATTCTTTAACAGGAGTTGTTGAATATCAAAAACTTATTACGTGGAATCCCATTTTTTTGGAACGAGTTGAAGGAGTGGGCATTATTGGTGGAGAAGAAGCTGTAAATTGGGGTTTATCAGGACCGATGTTACGAGCTTCTGGAATCCAATGGGATCTTCGTAAAGTTGATCATTATGAGTGTTACAATGAATTCGATTGGGAAGTCCAATGGCAAAAAGAAGGAGATTCATTAGCTCGTTATTTAGTACGAATCGGTGAAATGAAGGAATCCATAAAAATTATTCAACAGGCTCTAGAAGGAATTCCTGGAGGACCTTATGAAAATTTAGAAGTACGACGCTTTGATAGAGCAAAGAATTCCGAATGGAATGATTTTGAATATAGATTTATTAGTAAAAAACCTTCACCCAATTTTGAATTGTCGAAACAAGAACTTTATGTGAGAGTGGAAGCCCCAAAAGGAGAATTGGGAATTTATTTGATAGGAGATAATAGCGTTTTCCCCTGGAGATGGAAAATTCGTCCACCCGGTTTTATCAATTTGCAAATTCTTCCTCAGCTAGTTAAAAGAATGAAATTGGCTGATATCATGACGATATTGGGTAGTATAGATATCATTATGGGAGAAGTTGATCGTTGAAATGATAATTGATACGACAGAAGTACAAACTATCAATTCTTTTTCTACATCGGAATTTTTAAAAGAAGTGTATGGACTAATATGGATTGTACCCATTTTGACCCTTATATTGGGAATCACAATAGGGGTACTAGTAATTGTGTGGTTAGAAAGAGAAATATCTGCAGCGATACAACAACGTATTGGGCCTGAATATGCTGGCCCATTGGGAATTCTTCAAGCTATAGCGGATGGGACTAAACTACTTTTTAAAGAGGACCTCCTCCCATCTCGAGGAGATATTGGTTTGTTTAGTGTGGGACCGTCTATAGCGGTTATATCAATTCTACTAAGTTATTTAGTAATTCCTTTTGGGTATCGTCTTGTTTTAGCTGATCTCAGTATAGGTGTTTTTTTATGGATCGCCATTTCCTGTATTGCTCCTATTGGGCTTCTTATGTCAGGATATGGATCGAATAATAAATATTCCTTTTTAGGTGGTCTACGAGCTGCTGCTCAATCTATTAGTTATGAAATACCATTAACTCTATGTGTGTTATCAATATCTCTACGTGTGATTCGTTGGAATATGAACTTTGAACCTCTCTTCTATAAATAAAAGAAAAAAGAAAGAGGTTCAATGTATTGAATAGATGTTTTCATTTTTTTTTTTATTCAGCATTCGGGTTGATGAGTTAAACCAGATAGTTATATGAGTGAAACTAAACAGCTTAAAAATTTTTAGTAAGAAGAAAAAATCTCATTCCCTATGTACAAGAATAAAGTTGAAGTAAACATAAGCAGTGTAAACTGCTTACCCCAAGATTAAGTAAGATTTTTTGATTAGTCATCATATCTTGAAGCGGGCGCAAACAAAAGATCAACTGTATGGAGTTTCTACTACTGTCTCGTATGTATTACTATACCGGGGATCAATCAAAAGTCAGTGGACGGTTAGTAACACCAAGGTACACAAAGGATTAGTAATGGAGATAGTGTAAGGTATCAAAAAAGAGGTACTTCTTCATAAAACGAATCATAATAAGGACTTTAAATTGGTAGAAATGATCAAGTAGTACTTCCCTACGATTCCGATCTAGAGTATGCTCCTATTCACTGGTTAAAGAAATGACTATCAAGAACGAATTAATCCTTTATTTTTTTTTTAGTATCCTCCTCTGAGACAGAAGAACAGGAAAAAAGAAATGGAATGCAGTAATTGAATGAATAATAAAAAAAGGGGATCCTTATTTATTCTTTTCTCTATCCATATTCATACATATCGAATTCTTATCACGATTCATGAACTAATGACTAATTCTTTTTATTTTGTATTGATTGATATAAGGAGTATTTTATTGAAATAATAAGTTATTACCGAACAAAGAAAAATTCTTATTGTAAAGGATGAGATCAATTCTGAAGCACTTTTTTTTATTATTCTAGCAGACAGAATTCCATTGGTCTAATTTGGGACTTTCCGATGTATCTTTATTCTATCTACCCAAAGATGGCGATAATACCTAACCCGTCTTTACATTTTTTTTGTGGCCATTGGGGAGCCGTATGAAGCTGAGGTCTCACGTACGGTTTTGAAATAGCGATGGGAACAGTGATGTTATTATCGACTATGATTATCTAACAGTTCAAGTACAGTTGATATAGTTGAAGCACAGTCAAAATATGGTTTTTGGGGGTGGAATCTGTGGCGCCAGCCTATAGGATTTTTTGTTTTTCTAATTTCTTCTCTAGCCGAATGTGAGAGATTGCCCTTTGATTTACCAGAAGCAGAGGAGGAATTAGTAGCAGGTTATCAAACCGAGTATTCGGGTATCAAATACGGTTTATTTTATCTTGCTTCTTACCTAAATTTATTAGTTTCTTCATTATTTGTAACAGTTCTTTACTTAGGTGGGTGGAATTTATCTATTCCGTATATACCCATTCCTGAGCTTTTCAGAATAAATAAAATCGCTGGCATTTTTGGAATGACAATGGGTATCCTTATTACATTAACTAAAGCTTATTTGTTTCTCTTCATTTCTATCACAACAAGATGGACTTTACCTAGGATGAGAATGGACCTGTTATTAAATCTTGGATGGAAATTTCTTTTACCTATTTCTCTAGGTAATCTGTTATTAACAACTTCTTCCCAACTTGTTTCATTATAAATAACAGAATATGATAACACTATTTTAGATTCAAAATCTCTATCAAACAAGAGAAAGAAACGTCAATTTTTTCATGTATATCTACAATATGTTCCCTATGGTAATTGGGTTCATGAATTATGGTCAACAAACAATACGAGCTGCAAGGTACATTGGTCAAAGTTTCATAATTACCTTATCCCACACAAATCGTTTACCTGTAACTATTCAATATCCTTATGAAAAATCGATCACATCAGAGCGTTTCCGGGGTCGAATCCACTTTGAATTTGATAAATGTATTGCTTGTGAAGTATGTGTTCGTGTATGCCCGATAGATCTACCCGTTATTGATTGGAGATTTGAAAGAGATATTAAAAAGAAACAATTACTTAATTATAGTATAGATTTCGGGGTTTGTATATTTTGTGGTAACTGTGTCGAGTATTGTCCAACAAATTGTTTATCAATGACTGAAGAATATGAACTTTCCACTTATGATCGTCACGAATTGAATTATAATCAAATCGCTTTGGGTCGATTACCAATCTCAATAATTGGAGATTACACAATTCAAACAGTTAGGAATTCGAGTCAAATAAAAATAGACAAAGATAAACCCTTTGATTCAAGAACAATTACCGATTACTAAGATTTTGTTTTGATATAAAGGATCCAAGCTTTTTATTTTGGGTAGTCAGTAACTACAAATAAAAACGAATAACTATTGATTGTTGAGAATCACTGTTTGATTTAAACTGAGAATATATTTTTCGTGATGATTTCGAAATAGCAAATTTCAACTACATATTCCAACTACTCTTTTCTTTTTTTTTTCTTTCGGATAAATATAAAGTAGGATTGGCCCGATAATTTTATCTATATCTACATTAATCCATATTCAAATTCAATTCAATTATAAATGTATCATATACAATATTATATACAAGAAAAAAAATAGGGTAACCCCTTTTCCTTTCCTGGACCATTTATTTAGTAAAGTTAAAGTAAGGTCATGAAATAGTTAAAGTTCTTTATTTTGTATTTTATACATAATGGATTTACCTGGACCAATACATGATATTCTTGTTGTATTTCTGGGGTCAATTCTTGTATTAGGGGGTCTGGGGGTAGTATTATTTACCAATCCAATTTATTCTGCCTTTTCGTTGGGATTGGTTCTTGTTTGTATATCCTTATTCTATATTTCATCGAACTCCTATTTTGTAGCTGCCGCACAGCTCCTTATTTATGTGGGAGCCATAAATGTCTTGATCATATTTGCTGTAATGTTCATGAATGGTTCAGAATATTCCAATAATTCCGATTTTTGGACCATTGGAGATGGGGTCACTTCGATGGTTTGTACAACTATTCTTTTTTCACTAATTACTACTATCCCAGATACGTCATGGTACGGAATTATTTGGACTGCAAGATCAAACCAGATTATGGAACAGGACCTAATAAATAACGTTCAACAAATTGGGATTCATTTATCAACAGATTTTTATCTTCCGTTTGAACTCATTTCTATAATTCTTTTAGTTTCCTTGATAGGTGCAATTACTATGGCTCGACAATAAGCAATAAAAATACTTAACTTAATAATAATTCCCAATTCTTAGAATTCTAACTAAATTCTAAATAAATAAATAGAAATTTTTAGTTAAATCTATCTACCGCCAATATCTTCTTTTGTTGTGTAATTGTTCTATTCTAATCAATTGAATCGGTTGAATTGTTGTTCATATTGAAATGAATCGAGATTGATAAGGAGTTAGTCAATGATGTTTGAGCATGTCCTTTTTTTGAGTGTTTATTTATTTTCTATCGGTATCTATGGATTGATCACAAGTCGAAACATGGTTAGAGCGCTTATGTGTCTTGAGCTTATACTAAATTCGGTTAATATCAATCTTGTAACATTTTCTGATATATTTGATAGTCGCCAATTAAAAGGAGACATTTTCTCAATCTTTGTTATAGCCATTGCAGCTGCTGAAGCAGCTATTGGACTTGCTATTGTTTCGTCGATCCATCGTAACAGAAAATCAACTCGTATTAATCAATCGAATTTGTTGAATAATTAGTGATAATCATCATAGATAATTTAAATAAAGACACATAAAAATATTTTATAGAATTGAAATACTATTTTTTATTGAATTTGAATGCAATTCGATTTTATTGAATTGCATTTTTATATTTATATTGAAATAATGAATCCCAATTTGTTGGCCAATTAATTTTAATTCGCATGTGCAACTCGTATCAGCATAATTGTTGAAACGAAAATCAAAGTCTCTTGACCTTTTCTCATAAACAGATTGATTTAAGAAATATATTGATTGTTTTTAATAAACCACTGCTTCGTCTGGTGTATACAATATTACAATCTATAATATATGATTCATTTACTACTAATTTGATTTCACCAGATCGAAAATCTTTTATGTTCAAAACTGGAATTTATAGATCCAATGTCACATTCAGTAAAAATTTATGATACATGTATAGGGTGTACTCAATGTGTACGAGCTTGCCCCACAGATGTATTGGAAATGATACCTTGGGACGGATGTAAAGCCAAGCAAATAGCTTCCGCGCCAAGAACCGAGGACTGTGTAGGTTGTAAGAGATGTGAATCTGCCTGCCCAACAGATTTTTTGAGTGTCCGTGTTTATTTAGGGCCTGAAACAACTCGCAGCATGGCTCTATCTTATTGATCTTATTGAGACGTTACAAAAAACTCCACTTGAATCATTTGTGATTCCTCTTTACCGACAAAAGCCCGTCCTCAAAATAATATATTTTGTCGGGCACGGGCTTTTCTGGTCAAAACGTATCTTGTCTTTATCACGAGTTATTTTCCTTGGTTAACAATACTTGTTGTTTTACCGATATTCGCGGGTTCTTCAATTTTCTTTTTCCCTCATAGAGGGAATAAGATATTTAGGTGGTATACCATATGTATATGCTTCTTAGAACTCCTTCTAACGACTTATGCATTCTGTTATCATTTCCAATTGGATGATCCATTAATGCAATTGAAGGAAGATTCTAAATGGATAGATGTTTTTGATTTCCACTGGAGACTAGGAATCGATGGACTTTCCATAGGACCCATTTTACTGACAGGATTTATCACTACTTTAGCAACTTTTGCAGCTTGGCCAATTACTCGAAATTCGCGGTTGTTCTATTTCCTGATGCTAGCAATGTACAGCGGTCAAATAGGATTATTTTCTTCTCGAGACCTTTTACTTTTTTTCATCATGTGGGAGTTAGAATTAATTCCTGTTTACTTACTTTTATCTATGTGGGGGGGAAAGAAACGTCTCTACTCGGCTACAAAGTTTATTTTGTACACTGCGGGGGGTTCCATTTTTTTCTTAATAGGAGTTCTAGGTATGGGTTTATATGGTTCCAATGAACCAACATTAGATTTTGAAAGATTAATTAATCAATCATATCCTGTGGCATTGGAAATAATATTCTATTTTGGCTTCCTTATTGCTTATGCTGTCAAATTGCCGATTATACCCCTACATACATGGTTACCTGATACCCATGGAGAAGCACATTACAGTACATGTATGCTTTTAGCTGGAATCCTATTAAAAATGGGCGCATATGGATTGATTCGGATCAATATGGAATTATTACCCCACGCTCATTTTATATTTTCTCCCTGGTTGGTGCTAATAGGAACAATGCAAATAATCTATGCAGCTTCAACTTCTCTTGGTCAACGTAATTTAAAAAAGAGAATAGCCTATTCCTCTGTATCTCACATGGGTTTCACAATTATAGGAATTGGTTCTATAACCGACATGGGACTCAATGGAGCTATTTTACAAATGCTCTCTCATGGATTTTTTGGTGCTGCACTTTTTTTCTTGGCGGGAACGAGTTGTGATAGAACACGTCTTGTTTATCTCGAAGAAATGGGAGGGATATCTATCCCAATGCCAAAAATATTTACCATGTTCAGTAGCTTCTCGATGGCTTCTCTTGCATTGCCAGGAATGAGTGGTTTTGTTGCGGAATTCGTAGTATTCTTTGGACTAATTACTAGTACAAAATATCTTTTAATGCCAAAAATGCTAATTACTTTTGTAATGGCAATTGGAATGATATTAACTCCTATTTTTTTATTATCTATGTTACGTCAGATGTTTTATGGATACAAGCTATTTAATATTCCAAACTCGAAGTTTTGGGATTCTGGACCACGAGAACTATTTCTTTCAATCTGTATCTTTCTACCCGTAATAGGTATTGGTATTTATCCCGATTTCGTTCTCTCGTTATCAGTTGACAAGGTACACGCTATCCTATCCAATTATTATCATAGATAGTGTTTCATTAATGAGACAGAAGGAAAGTCTTATAATTCTTTGAATTTAATATTTTGAAAATCGTTTGCTGTACTGTATAATGAAAAAAGAAATAAAATGAATAAGAATTGTAATTAGATACATCTCGAGTTTTTGAGAACCGTTTGAATCAAGGAATCATTCAAATTTAAATGGTTCTCAAAAACTCATAAAAACAAACTTTCGTTATATATGGGATGATGCTTTTATCTTATGTATTCTTCATGTAGTTTATTCAATTAGATGTTTATGTGAATGAACCATAACTATGTAGACCTATTCCTAATAGATTGATCCCAAAATAGCATATCCAAATTATAAGAAATCCTATAGAAGCTACAAGTGCCGAATTCGTACCTTTCCAATTTCTATTTGTTCTAGTATGTAAATAAATCGCGAATATGGTCCAAGTAATAAATGCCCAAGTTTCCTTGGGGTCCCAATTCCAATAGGATCCCCATGCCTCATTAGCCCATACTGCTCCACAAAGAATACCTATGGTTAAAAAGGTAAACCCTAGACTAATGACACGATAACTCCAATAATCCAAACGCTCAGTTAATTGATATTTGTAATAATTTCGAAATGAAGGAAAAGAAGTGTTTTTAAAAACACTTCTTTTTTCATTCAAATATTCAATCTCACCAAAGAAAAATGACTTAATTAAGAAATTATTGCTTTTACAAAAAATCTCGATGTTTTTTCGAAATGTAATGACTAGAAGAGCGACTGATAATAATGATCCGCATAAAAGAGCTGCATAGCTCAATAACATCATACTTACGTGCATCATTAACCACTGAGATTGTAGAGCAGGTACTAATATTGCAGATTGATGCATTTCAGTTGAAAGACCCGACATGGCAAAGCCTTGAGTAAAAATGGTACTTGGTGCAATTATTGTGCTTAAATCATTTTTAAGGTTACGTATCTTGGGAATCATATGAATAATGAAGAAACTACACGAAAGGAAGATTAATGACTCGTATAAATTACTTAATGGAAAATGTCCCGAAGAAATCCAACGAGAAACTAATAATCCTGTTATAGAGAAAAAAGTAGCTATCATCCCTTTTTCTGACGAATCACGTAATCCTACAATTTTGTGGACTAATAAAGTCATGAAATGAATCGTAATCACAATTGAAATGATCGAAAAAGAGATATGAGTTAATATATGTTCTAAAGTCGCAAATATCATAAAAGAGATCCCATTACAGAATTGGAAATCGGGAATTGAATACATTTTAGGATCTATTGTATCTCTTTTAGAAGATGCCGCCACTCGGACTCGAACCGAGATGCTTTAGCACTGCTTCCTAAGAGCAGCGTGTCTACCGATTTCACCATGGCGGCTTACTTGAAATAATAATAGTCAATTCATGTTGAATCGTCGAGATTCAAGGATTCAATATAGTTCATTAATTAGAATCGATGAATAAAGACTGGTTTGTGGTTTAAATATTTGAATTTTCAATAAAATACCTACTTAGGTAGTATCGTCGTGGGTTTTTTAACAATCAACTTTCACGTACTAGAAACTAAGTTCTCTCCAAACAGTTGGAACTCAATAGTTTTTTCTCAGTTGAGGTATAAAACTAAGAATTGTCTTTTTTCTCTATTTTTTTCTTATTTTTTTTTCATTTATACGATTTCATGGATTCAAATGAAAAAGATTTAGTTTTTTTTTTTTCAATGAACAAAATCAAATAACTAGGATTTCATATCTATCACAATTTCATCATTAAATACAAAGAATTTGTTATTTTTCTAATGATTTCGATACCTTAGTATATTTAAATTAAAGTATTAATATTCTTTATTGCGCATATAATTTCTAATTTATGATACCATTTACAAAACCAATTAAGTTTTGGGATAGGCATATAACAAAAGAGTTTCAATCTCTATCACAATAGTACTTTTATATTGTGAAAAGTACAATTGTGATAGGGAAAAAAATAATACTTAGAACCCAATATACAAAGAACCCAATATACAAAAAGCTCTTATTCTATATATCACAGCAGTGAGTTCTAACTAATATTGAGAAATTCAATACAGAAAAATATATTAGTTAACATTCATCTTACAAAATTGGAGGTTGTTTAGGCTATATCAATTGAGATTAGTCTAAGACTTTATTATTTGTTTGGTCGCACAAAAAAACTTTTTGAATGCCCGGTGGAAACCGATTTCGCTAAAGAAAAAGCTTTTACTGCAGCTAAATATCCTTTTTTCTTCCAAATATTTCTACGAATACGTTTTTTTGACATAGAAGTACGTTTTTTTGGAACTGCCATTCAAAAAAAGGGGGTTCCTCTTTTTATCGTTGTATGTGAAAGACATGTATTCTTCAAAATGGATCGTTCTTTTTAGTTATTATCTATACTTATTTCGTGTATGTGGATAATTTTTTTAATATACTCTTTTAAATCTACATTGTTTTTTTACTTTAAGATATAAATATATGTAATAAACATACAAATATATTTATATATACATGTATATGTGATATATATATCACATATACATGTATGCGCGCGCATCACACATCACATATATAAATGACATGAGGGAAAAAAAATAGAAGAAAATAAGGGAAAATGAAAATTGATTAAGTCCCGAGTGCTTTGTCCATAATTCTAATTCCAATTAGAACTAAATTAGAACTAGTACTTAATCTGTTAAACAAGACATTCCATTACTTAGGTTACCTAAGTAATTTTTGATTTCAGTTATATACGAAGTAAGGAGTATCATAAGATTTCCGATAAACATAAGTTTTCTTTATTGGATTGAAATCCAATCAATCAGTTACACAACAAGTTAGGTAATTACTCCACTCCCAAAATGAACTAGAAAACCTAGGTATTTTTTTTTATTCGAATATGGATACTATGATCCATATTCGAATAAAAAAAGAACTCTTTTTTTGGTCTAACTCTTTTTCCTTACTATATTTACTATACTATATAATATATTTATTATACTATTATAGTATATGTAATATGTTTATAGTATATGTAATATGTTTATTAATCACCAAACACCAAAAAAATATCAAAATCTAATAAATACAAAATCTACTAAATAATAGTAGTAAGAAAATTATTTCAAAATCTCATATTCCTTTAATCTTTTCTTAGTTAAAATAACTACTAGGTAATTGCCTTTACCTTTACATAGTTATTTGGTCATATTTTTTGACCAACCTATTGTCAATTTTGGAATATTTCAAATATCTGAGAAAAAATCAGAATAATTAAGAATCCCAATATTTGACTTTTTTTTTCATATCTTTTTTTTGTTGATTTCTTTTATTATTGTTCCCTTCTAAAAGGATAAAAAAGCTAAGAATTGGTGAATCGAGAACAATTTGCAATTATAAGAAAAAAGAGTTTCTTTTCTTATGGAACATACATATCAATATGCGTGGATAATACCTTTTCTTCCACTTCCAGTTACTATGTCAATAGGATTTGGATTTCTACTTATCCCGACAGCAACAAAAAATATTCGTCGCATGTGGGCTTTCCCTAGTGTTTTACTCTTAAGTATAGCTATGGTGTTTTCGGCCAATCTGTCTATTCAACAAATAAATGGAAGTTTTATCTATCAATATCTATGGTCTTGGACCATCAATAATGATTTTTCCTTAGAGTTTGGATACTTGATCGATCCACTTACTTCTATTATGTTAATACTAATTACTACTGTTGGAAGCATGGTTCTTATTTATAGTGACAAGTATATGTATCACGATCAAGGATATTTGAGATTTTTTGCTTATATGAGTTTTTTTAATACTTCTATGCTGGGATTAGTTACTAGTTCCAATTTGATACAAATTTATATTTTTTGGGAACTAGTGGGAATGTGTTCTTATTTATTAATAGGGTTTTGGTTCACACGACCAATTGCAGCAAGTGCTTGTCAAAAAGCTTTTGTAACTAATCGTGTAGGGGATTTTGGTTTATTGTTAGGAATCTTAGGTTTTTATTGGATAACAGGTAGTTTAGAATTTCGGGATTTGCTCGAAATAACTAATAACTTAATCCAGAATAATGGGGCAAATTCTTTATTTGTTACTTTGTGTTCTTCTTTATTATTCGTCGGTGCAGTTGCTAAATCCGCACAATTCCCCCTTCATGTATGGTTACCTGATGCTATGGAAGGACCCACTCCTATTTCGGCTCTTATACACGCTGCTACTATGGTAGCAGCAGGAATTTTTCTTGTAGCTCGGCTTCTTCCTCTTTTCATAGTCATACCTTATATAATGAATTTCATTTCTTTAATAGGTGTAATAACACTATTATTAGGGGCTACTTTGGCCCTTGCTCAAAGAGACATTAAAAAAAGCTTAGCCTATTCTACAATGTCTCAATTGGGTTATATTATGTTAGCTCTAGGTATAGGTTCTTATCGAGCTGCTTTATTCCATTTGATCACTCATGCCTATTCAAAAGCTTTATTGTTTTTGGGATCCGGATCTATTATTCATTCAATGGAACCTATTGTTGGATATTCGCCAGATAAAAGTCAGAATATGGTTCTTATGGGTGGTTTAACAAGATATGTTCCAATTACAAGAACTACTTTTTTATTGGGTACACTTTCTCTTTGTGGTATTCCACCTCTTGCTTGTTTTTGGTCCAAAGATGACATTCTTAATGATAGTTGGTTGTATTCACCAATTTTCGCAGTAATAGCTTATTTCACAGCAGGATTAACCGCATTTTATATGTTTCGGGTATATTTACTTACCTTTGATGGGTATTTACGTGTTCATTTTCAAAATTACAGTAGCACTAAAAATGGTTCGTTCTATTCCATATCTCTATGGGGAAAAGGAACTCCAAGAGGAGTCAATCCAAATTTACTTTTATCAACAATGAATAAAAAGGTTTCTTTTTTTTCAAAAGATAGATCGAAAATTTCTAATAATGTAAGAAATAGGATACGCTACTTTAGTACTTACTTTGGAAATAAATACACTTCCATGTATCCTCACGAATCGGACAATACTATGTTATTTACTCTTCTCGTATTAGTACTATTTACTTTGTTGGTTGGATCAATAGGAATTTCTTTTGATCGAGGAGTAATAGATTTTGATATATTATCGAAATGGTTAACCCCGTCAACAAATCTTTTACATTCAAGTTCTAATTATTCTGTAAATTTGGATGAATTTTTTACAAATGCCATTTTTTCAGTAAGTATAGCAATTTTTGGACTATTCATAGCATATATTTTATATGGATCCGCTTATTCATTTTTCCAGAATTTGGATTTAATCAATTCATTTGTAAAAGGGGGTCCTAAAAGAATTCTTGTGGACCAAATAAAAAATGTGATATACAATTGGTCATATAATCGTGGTTACATAGATATTTTTTATACTAGAGTTTTTACCGTGGGGATAAGAGGCTTAACCAAACTAACTCAGTTTTTTGATAGACGTATAATTGATGGAATTACAAATGGTGTTGGTGTTGCAAGTTTTTTTATAGGGGAAGGGATTAAATATATGGGAGGTGGACGAATCTCGTCTTATCTATTCTTGTATTTATCTTATGTATCAATATTTTTATTAATTTTTTATTTTTTTTTTTTAATTGAATTTTAGA